TCACACGACACAATCAAAACATTAAACTAGCAAAAAATTAAAACACGAAATTAAAAGAAATGAAATATTAAGAATAGAAATGAAATATTCAGAATTTCGAATAAATCCTGAACAGACAAAAAGATCAAAAAATATAGATAACATAAAATTTTTTAGATTACCCTCCGTCTATTACCCTATTTATTCTTACTTTTAGTTATTATTTCCATTTCTTAGTTTTAGTTATATTATCTACTTACTGAATATTCTATTTAGTATTCTACTAAGATTCACTTAGAATACCTATTCTACCTATATAGGTATACATTTTTTATTTTTTTATTTAAAGACTTTTTTATTTATATATTTTTGATTTATATATATTATACTTATATATTTATATATTATATAAATATATTATATTCTAATATATATAATAATATATATATAATAAATATATACTAAATCGAATTTTATAAATAAATGTGAATTGTCATTAGAACATTAAATTTCTATATATTTTCAATCAAAAAAACTTTTCTATCACAAAAAATCCAATAAACCCATCGCTTGAATGAAGAAACAATTCAAATTAATGGATAGAACAGGTATAAATAGATCGACAGATAAAATCCCATTACCTCAGATGGGATTATATTTATTTGATACATTCTTGTCAATATCAATGTGAATATCTTGAGTTCATAAATAAATCTACACTGAAGAAAACAAAAGAATTAATTGAAATTGAATAAAATTCAATAAAAAGAAATTCAATAAAAATCAAATACTAAAACTTAATAAATTACTCAAATTCACTTCAAATTAAATAGAAATCGAAAATTTAATAATAAAAAAAATACTATACAAAGATAGAAAAATAATATACAAATAAAAATAGAAATAAATAGAAATAGAAATAGAAAAATATATAGAATATATTACAATATATAGATATAAAAAATATATATATATTTTATAACGAAATTAGAAGGAAATAGAGAATACCTGGAGCATTCAAATTCAAATAGGTTTTCTTTTTTATCGAATGATACAAACCCACTTTTCCAAAGATCTCTTCCTTCTTTTCGGCATTGAACATCAAATCAATTGGAAGGATTCGATAAACGGATCATTGGGATAGAGGTAGAACCCCCCCGCGGAAACGTAAACGTATAAGAAGTTTTCTCCTCCTAGGCTCGAGAAAAATCATTTGAAATTTTGTATGTATTATGTATAGAATTCAAGTGTGAAATAGATCCATAAAATGATCAAATCAATTAAACTATGATTTTAATCTTTCTTAAAAAAAAAAAATCATCTGTACTTTCTTAACTCAAGTTGGATAACTTTTAAATAGGTCCAAGGAAATCCTTTAAGCATTTCATTGATTGAGTGATCTCTAATCGCCTTTCTTTTTGTTTCTTTTAGAATCTATTTTGATTCTTCATTCTGATCAAATTGTTGAGACAATTGAAAACGATATTTCCATGGTCCAGGATCATTTATCTTTCCCTTGAATCGTTGGGTTTAGACATTACTTCGGTGGTCTTTAATCCTTTCAAACTGGATGCAACATATCACTTTTTGTGATTTCTTTCTATCAAACAAAGAATCAGATTAATGGTCGATTCTTGCATCATATACTTTCTTTTTGAACTTTTGAATCAAAATAATTTGGTCAATTCTAAAAAACTTTATTCTTGGATTTGAAACTTGCTCGAATTGGATCCTTTCTATTTCGATTTACACTATACCCCAACAAAAAATGAGATTTCAAGTGTATAAATATAACAAAACAAATGATGTCGAGTTAGGAGCACTCTCATTCATTTCCTATTCCTATATATATTATATATATTATGCTATATAATATTCTAAATATTAAACATATATATAGAATATAATATTATTTAATAAAATTCCAATTATATGCTATATTATATAACTCTATATTATATAGTTAACTATTCTATTAATATTTAATATTATTAATATTATTTATTAATTATTTTTTAATATTAATTAAAATAATTAATATGAAATGAAAATTTCTTTTTTCAAATTTCTTTTTATTTATTATTAATATTAATTTTTTTTCTTTATTTAATTATTATTTTTTAATAAATTAATATTATTTAATTAATATTATTATTTATTAGGGTATAATAAGGTGGATGTAAGAATCCATAGTTGATCATGTCCTTCAAGTCGCGCGTTGCTTTTTACCATATCATTTCAAACGAAGTTTTACTATAACATTCCTTGCGTTTTGAACTATTATGGAATTTATTTTAATAGGGAATCCTGAATAGTCATCGGTTCAACCAATACATAGAAATCCCCAATTTGCATTTCTTAATTTCTATTGGATAATTTCCGACACTTTTTCAGAAAGAATTCAATTTAATCCCATATTTTTTTGTATGAATATTTTTTGATTAACAATTCGAATATTCCACGAAATAAGACAAAAAAACGAAATAAGCGATTTTTAAGTCTTCAAGTGAGTACCTAGGACGCATTTGCCTATCTCCCATTTGTTCAAGTTCCACGGACTCCTACAAAATCATTAAAAAGATTCACTTTCTAAATTTTCCATCTAGATATCATTATTTGAATAAGGTTTTGTTTTAAACATATTTTTATCATCATAATATAAAAAAACCTATTCAGATTCGGATTAACTCATTAATGATTTTCAATAAATAGGAAATTGGTTAAAAAAATAGCCAATTTTTTTAATGCAGTAGTCGAAAAAAAAGACTGATGTGGGGAAACTTGGAAATTGTTTTGTTATTCTTTCAGACTGAGTGCTAAAATCAGTATCGAAATACTCGAAGATCGTCTTATTTATCAGATAGACTAAAGAATTGTCATTGGAATTCATTTTGGATATTCTATCTTATATGGTGCAATTCAAGTTACCGAAGTTAAATTAAGGGATGAGCCTTTTTTTTTTTATTTGATAGATTATATAGAATGATAGATTATAGAGAATATCTGGGACGGAAGGATTCGAACCTCCGAATAGCGGGACCAAAACCCGTTGCCTTACCACTTGGCTACGCCCCATTTATATTTCTATTCAACACAAATAAAAACTAATATTAATAGTGGTTCTTCGTCAATTCCCATCCAAATATCTAGGAAATATATTACCGTCTTGTTCGGATTTTCATATGTGTAGATATAGAATTCAACTGAATTGATTGCTCATAATAGATAATTCAACTAAGATATTGTATAAAAATAGGATTTCCTCTATTCTTTTTTGATTTGAGAATTGAGAATTGAAGGATTTTTGATTGGGTGCGTTTAATAACACAATAAATTTAATAAAAATAAAGAAGGGTTCTTCGTCTACCTTATTTTATTTTTGATTCATTTTTATATCAATAACAGATTAATAACTTAGTCATCAATCAAAATACAATTATCTTCAAGCACAAAATGTTTGTTATGCTTAATAGTTTTAGTTTAATTTGTATCTGTCTTAATTCTGCCCTTTATTCAAGCAATTTTTTCTTCACAAAATTGCCTGAAGCCTACGCTTTTTTGAATCCAATCGTAGATGTTATGCCAGTAATCCCTTTACTCTTTTTTCTATTAGCCTTTGTTTGGCAAGCTGCTGTAAGTTTTCGATGAGATTTTAATACTGTCCTAAAAAAATTCATGATTTATTCGAGAAAAAAATTATAGTAATTGAGAAGATCAGATAAGTCTTATACTCTAAGCTCTTAATTCAAACATTCAAAGTTATTGTATAAACGCGAGAAGTCTGGATCACCCCCATTTTTCTCATTCTGAACTTTTTTTTCATTCCAGATTCTATTAGCGCCCTAATTGTAGTTATGAAAAAAAATTCTAAGAAAGACTCGACTCTTATTCCAAATGAATTTAGAAAAATTCATTTCTATTTCTAGAAATCACTTCATTTCTTGGTGTTAAAATAGAAAATGTGGTATAAAAATAGAGAATCTATTTTTTTTTCCAAACCAAAAAAGATCTTGGAGATTTTATAATGCTTACTCTTAAACTCTTTGTTTACACAGTAGTTATATTCTTTGTTTCTCTCTTCATCTTTGGGTTTTTATCTAATGATCCTGGGCGTAATCCTGGACGTGAAGAATAGAATAAAAATTCTAAGGGTTTTCTTGATTTTAAAATGTTCTTAGTATGTTATTTCTTTTTACCCAGTCTTTATCTATTCTACATCTCGATTTGAATCTATATTTTCGTTTTAAATGAAAATTTAAAATAGAATTTGCCATAGAAATATTAATATAAATAAAGAAATTTGAAAGAAAAGATAAAAAAAATTCAAGTCATCACTGGAACCGGAAAGAGAGGGATTCGAACCCTCGGTACGAATAACTCGTACAACGGATTAGCAATCCGACGCTTTAGTCCACTCAGCCATCTCTCCCGATTGAAAAAGGATAATTATAAGGATAATTATTATGTTCCATTACATAGCAAGTAGTTACATTATACAACAAGTAAGGTTTGAAAAAAAAAGGCTTTGCTTCTCTCTTTATTACTTTAGATAATCATAATTTCATAATTACTTTTTGTTTATTTAATTATATAATAATATAAATTCGAATTCTCTATTTATTCTATATTTATTAAATATATATTTCGAATTCTATAGAATTCGAAATTGTCTATTTTTCGATTCTAAAAACATATTCTATATTTAATTTATATTAATTTGAATTTATTTAATTATATATTTTTCGAATTTCTATTATTATTTTCTATTTTTTATTAATTTTGAAATTTTTATTAATAATTTCAAAATTAATAAAAATTTCAAATTGAAATATAGCAATTGAAATCAAAATAAATAGTTAACTTAATAACTAATTAAATAAAAACTATTCAAAATATCAAATTAATTAAATGAAAATAATAAAATATATTTAAAATGTTCCATTGTCTTACTCGACAAAAAGTTCATTATATACGATAATTGTATCGTAGCGGGTATAGTTTAGTGGTAAAAGTGTGATTCG